TGGAGAGCAGGTACTAATATTTTGGATTCGTGTATTTCAGTTAAAAGACCTGAAGTAGCAAAGCCCTGGGTAAAAATAGCACTTGGTCCAATTATTGTGCTTAGAAGATTTTGATTTTTTTTGAAATACGGGACTATATGAATCAGGGAAAAACTCCATGAAAGGAAGATTAATGATTCATATAAATCACTTAGTGGAAAATGTCCCGAATAAACCCAACGAGTAACTAATAATCCTGTTATACAGGAAAAAGTCATTATCATCCCCTTTTCGGATGAATCATATAGTTTTACGATTTCATCGACTAAAAAAGTTATGAAATGAATTGTAATTACAATTGAAACAATCGAAAAAGAAATATGAGTTAATATATGCTCTAAAGTTGAAAATATCATAAATTTTTTTTAAGGAGTCCCATAATTATAAAAAGGAAATCGGAAATTGAATTCATTATAGGATCTATTTACTTTTTTTAGGAGATGACATGCCGCCACTCGGACTCGAACCGAGATGCTCTAGCACTGCTTCCTAAGAGCAGCGTGTCTACCAATTTCACCATAGCGGCTTGTCTTGAATTCATAATACCCTATGAATAAGCAATCGTCTAGATTTAAGAATTAAATTGTTGCAATATTTTTTAGGAAAGATTCAAATTGATAAATAAAAATTCGTTCAAATAGATATTTGAAGGTTCATTATTTGAATTTAGGGTCTTAGTTTTAGTGTGTATTTTAGACTCTCCTGGACTTGAACTCTTGGAAAACTAGATAGTCCAACTATGAATTAAGGGATAGAACCCCCCCCCCAAAAAAAAACATTTTTGTTTTGTTTTAATGAACTGTTTTTGATTTATTTGATTTCAAACATCGAAACCAAAAAATCCATTTTATCAATGAACAAAAAAAATTTGGATCAGTAAAAATTGACACATATTTATCCAAAAAAATTTGTTAAGTGTTTTTGAGTGGATTGATGGCAATAAATATATGGGAGTCTATATAGGAATTCATAGAAAATCCAAAAAGAAGAAAGTTGCACAAAAAGGTTTAGAATTTTAATCAATTAGTTTCAATGATTTTGATTTTTTACTCGCCTTTCTATAGAGAAAACGTGGATCTAGAGAAAAAAGAAAACCTTATCTTATATTATTGCTTATATTATTGTAAGAAACAGGCTGATGGGGAAAATAATACTCCCCACCTTGGAAATGAGAAAATATACTAAAAAGACAATTACGTATCTTATGTTTTTTTGTCAAAAAAAAAAAGGATTCTTTTTTTTTTTTTTTTGAATTCAGTACGGTAAAGAGAAAAATCCTTATTCTAATTCTAAGAGCGAAACAAATTCCATTTCCTATTGATTAACTCAACAGGGAATGGAAAGCGGGAATTTTATTTTCGAAACGAAATGAGTCAATTTTTGAGTCAAGCCGATTCAGATTATTGTAACATGTTATGTTTTATTACTTATTTTATTTGTTTGTTGCACAAAAAAACTTTTGGAATTCCCGGTAGAAATAGATTTTCCTAAGGAAAACGCTTTTAACGCTGCCCAATACCCCTTCCTTTTCCAAAAATTTTTACGAATACGCTTTTTTGATGCAGAAGTACGTTTTTTTGGAACTGCCATTTAAATAAAAATTAAGAGATTACTCATTGGTATAGCTGGATGTGAAAGACATCTATTGTTCAAAAGAAATTTGCGCTTTGCCAATTCATTATGTATTTCTTTTCTAGATAATATTTTTGATTCTAAAAATCAAAAAGAATACATAAGATGCGTGAAAGATATGGGAAAATCGCATAAACTATTTTTATTACTAAAAAAAAAAGAATATTCTTTTTTTTTTTAGTAACTTGTCAAATTCGCGAAAAATATGCCTAATTTAACTTGAATTTGAAAGTTCGAAGGAGACTAGTAATTAATCTGCTTTTTTCATATGATTTGACCAATTGTAACTTCTTGATTTGAATATTTGAAGTATTTAGCAGAAACTTCTAAAGAATAAGTATAAAAAGAAATAAAAATTCAAAAATTCTATTTCTATTTAAGTTAGTGCATATCTTTATTTTTTTATTGACTCCTTTCAAAAAGAGGTAAGATCCGGTGAATCGGAAACAATTAATATTAATTAAGAATTAAAAAACTTTTTTTATGGAACAGACATATCAATATGCGTGGATCATACCTTTCCTTCCACTTCCAGTTCCTATATTAATAGGAGTGGGACTTCTTCTTTTTCCGACAGCAACAAAAAATCTCCGTCGTATGTGGGCTTTTTCGAGTATTTTATTGTTAAGTATAGTCATGATTTTTTCAACTAATCTGTCTATTCAGCAAATAAAAAGCAGTTCTATCTATCAATATGTATGGTCTTGGACCCTCGATAATGATTTTTCTTTAGAATTCGGCTACTTGATCGATCCACTTACTTCTATTATGTCAATGTTAATCACTACTGTTGGAATTATGGTTCTTATTTATAGTGATAATTATATGG